CAAGCATCCATATGATCCCATAGACCTCTTGTAAGGATTCCAATCTGGAAAAAGAATTGATAGCTTGTACTTCTGTTGTATCAATTATCATTTCAACGATCAACTTCTCCCATAATGATATCTATGCTACCTAGTATCGTCATAATATCAGCCAATTTCATTTTTTTAACTAACTGAGGAAGAATTTGCAAATTGATAAAACCGGGTGGGCGAATTTTCCATCTCCAGGGAAAAACACTCTGATCTCCTATCAGAAAAATTCCCAATTCTCCTTTTGGGGTTTCGACTCTTACATAAAGTTCTTGCTGTGATAATTCAAAAGTGGGAGAAGGTTTCTTACTAATGAATCGATAATCAAAATCATTCCATTCGGGATCCCTTACTCTATCAAAGCGTCGGATTTCTAAATTCTCATAGGGCCCCCCTGGAATTCCTTCTAGAGCCTGTTGAATAATTTTTATAGATTCTGTCATTTCGCTGATTCGTACTAAATAACGAGCTAACGAATCCCCTTCTTTTTGCCATTGTACTTCCCAATCAAATTCGTCGTAACACTCATAATGATCAACTTTACGAAGATCCCATTGTATTCCGGAAGCTCGTAGCATTGGTCCTGATAAACCCCAATTTATTGCTTCTTCTCCGCCAATAATGCCTACTCCTTCAACTCGTTCTAAAAAAATAGGATTCTGTGTAATAAGCTTTTGATATTCAGCAACCCCTGTTAAAAAATAATCGCAAAAATCTAAACATTTATCTATCCATCCATGAGGTAGATCAGCAGCTACTCCTCCGAGACGAAAATAATTATGCATCATTCGCATACCGGTGGCAGCTTCGAATAGGTCATATATCAATTCTCGTTCTCGAAAAATATAGAAGAAGGGGGTCTGTGCCCCAATATCTGCCATAAAAGGGCCAAGCCATAACAAATGCGAAGCTATACGACTCAACTCCAACATAATGACTCTGATGTAGCTCGCCCTTTTAGGTACTTGAATATTGCCTAACTGCTCTGGTGCATTTACAGTTATTGCTTCTGTGAACATAGTAGCTAAATAATCCCAACGTGTTACATAAGGCAAATATTGTATAATTGTTCGGTTTTCTGCAATTTTTTCCATTCCTCTGTGTAAATAACCCAATATTGGTTCGCAGTCAATAACATCTTCACCATCTAGAGTAACGATGAGTCTAAGAACACCATGCATTGATGGGTGGTGAGGACCCATATTGACTATCATGAGGTCTTTTCTTGTAGCTGGTGCAGTCATAGGTTTTTCCCCATTCATTCTTCCATGAATTGCTGAAAGTGAAAAAAAAAGAAGTTCATCAAAATTTAAACGATCAAAAAGATTCTTCAAATTAACGAGTTTTTATCTCTCGAATATCCAACTGACCAATTATTTCTTTATAACGTACTCTATTTTTTTTTGACAAATAAGCCAATAGCCGTTGACGTTTTCCCAGAATTTTCCGTAGACCTCTCTGAGATAAATAGTCTTTTTTGTGCAATTCCAAATGTGAAGTAAGTCTCCGTATCTTATTGGTAAAACTGACTACTTGAAATTCAACAGACCCCCTGTTTTCTTTCTTTTCTTCTTGTGAAGTAACGGAAATGAATGAATTTTTGACCATAAAAGAATTTCCTCCTCCTTTTTTTACTTTACAGATATGTAATTTTATCGATCAGAAATAATAATGCCAGTAATTTGAATGTGATATACATAATGATCTTAATTTCTTTATCGACTCCTAATTTTATCAATTAAAATGAATTAATCAAATTGGATTCGAATAGGGATACAAAAGGATGGTACATTTTTGCACTCACAAAAGCGAATAATTTATATTTAAACCGAAAATGAAGAAGATTTTGTTGATTCAATTCACTTTTTATCTAATTGATACGTATATTAGAATGGGATGTAAGACAAGGTATGTGTACATCTGTTTACTTTCATATACCATATACGGTATAGGATATATAGGAAAAATACGGTATTAACATTAACCAATTTTCAATCGTGGATACATACGTAGTCTTAACATATTGATACGACTGCCATTATTCGTATCAAACCAATAGCGATTCATACAAGCTAAATCTTCTAATCGATAATTCGGCCAAAGAAAGAACTTTAATTGAATTAATTCATTTTTATCACTATCAAGATGTTTACTTTCATCCAAAACTGGACTCCAGTTTTTTACGTTGTTCTCGTTACAAAATACCGGATTTCTATTCACACCATTTTTATTCGTTGAACTGAAACAAATTAAAATTCGCAATTCTCTACGACGTCTAGATGATAAAATATTTTCAGGAACAAGTAAATTCGAATGATTTATATCTCTATTTCCAGTCATTCTTTGATGTTTTGAAATAGATTCATCAAAATTCTTCTTATCAACATATCCTCGTTCTCGATATCTTTGATTAATTTGGCGTTTACTCTTATGAACCAATGAAATACCTATGGTTTGATACATAATAAATTGTCCATCATTTTTTACAGACAGACGAACCGATTCGATAATCAATATCCCTTTTTTCATCAATTCTGTAAGAGGTAAATTCTTCTGAATCAGCATTATATTCAGACTCATTTCTCTTCTTTGAATAGAGGATATAGTAATTTTTCTTGGGTTTCTCAGTCTAAGCAGGAGACAATATACCTTAATATTATTGATCATTCTTTGATTCAAAGCATCGTCCCATCTCAATTGAAAAAGCAAATATCGTTTCAGGAAGAAATTTAGTTCTGCTTCCGTGTTGCTCTTGTATTGTTTTTTCGTTTTACGTTTTTTCATTTCTGATCGCGCATAATCTTCTTCAATATCTTTTTGTTGGTTTGAGAGAAGGGATCCAAGATTTCTTTGGTTTTGTGCATCTGAACCACGATCTCGTCGATCTGCGGGTTCTTTTTCTTCTTGATTTCGATTCTTTAATTCAAAAGATTTTTTTTCTTCATTCGATGGTATAAAAAAATTCCCTTTTGGCTTTCCATTGACGTTTTTATTTTCACTAACATTTTCATTTATATTCAAATTTAAAAGAAGTAATTTGCTTGGTATAATCCACGGTTTCATTTTATATGCATTATAAAGTAGCACAAATTCGGGGAAGAACCAAAGTTCCAGATTGGATATAGGACAATTTAGTATTTCTTCATTCATTCCCATCCAATCAAAAAAGATTTTTTTATGATTGGGTGGATTGATTTCTAGATCTTGATGAATTGTAAGATAAAAAAGACCTTTCTTATCAATTTTATCAATTATTGGGTAATTATTAGTTCCAATCTTAGTTTTTTTATTACTGTTGGAATCGATTTTGATCCAGGCCTCAATATTTACTTTTTTTCTAAGACAAAACTTGAGAATTTTCCAATCAAAATATTTTCTATCTGGATTTTTTTCCATATACATAATATCACCTCTTCCTAGATAATTATTGATAGGAATACCCCCCCATTTATCAAATAATTTGCCTTTAGGTGTGTTGTAATTATAAGAAATCTTTTGATTCGTATTTACTTGTAATGGTGATCCATAAACAGAAATATATGAGTTCCTCTTAGTTTCATAATTAATAGATTGATATGATAAAAGATCATATTTAAAGTATTTTTGAAAATTATCTTTTTGATTCGATAATGAATATACTTCAGAATCTTTTTGTTTTTTGTAATAAAGTAATTGGTTTTTTTCATATGAATTCCATTTCTTTAAATCTTTCTTTTGAGCTGTACGACATTGATTGACTCTATTTCGCCATTTTTGTGGGATTAATCTAGACCATCTAATCTGAGATAAATCGTATTGATAATGACCTCTTAACCAGTTTTTCCATTGATTCGCTCCATAACTCCGAAATTTCTTATATCTTAATTCAGAATGAATTATTCCTTGTGTTCCAAAAGAATCCTTTATCTCAGTCTTAAGAAAAAAAGATGTTCCGTGATATTGAAGAACAGATCTTAATTTATCCAAGTGGGTTTGGGATAAATTGTAAAATACATATGCTTGTGACAAGGCGGATAAGTCACAAAAAATAGGTGAATTCTTTTTACTATTAATAATATTATAAAGTGACTTTTTTATAGTCGAAATAAAGTGAATTGTATTTTGATTTGTTTTATTAATTCTTTCTTGATTTGTTTCATTAGTGTAAATGTATTTATCAATCATTTTTTTTGTTGATTCAAGAAAAAGTTGTATATTGATTTGGGGAATATTAATGATACACCGAAAGACATCTATGTAGATTCTTTCAATGAAAATTTTTATAAAATAATGTAATTTACTGATTAATCGAGCATTTCTTCTTTTTAATATTTGCCAAATATTTTTTAGTGATTCTAGTCTTTTGGCATTATAAGTTGTTTTGTTAGAATTAATATTTATTCCTGGAGTTACTTTTTTTTTGTCGTTTGTAATTTTTTCTATTTGATTTCTAATTGTGCGTGTTCTATCAGTCAGATCCTTCAGTTTTTTTTCTGTCAGGGAATAATTTGTCCAATCTGTAGATCGAATTTGATTAAACGATTCATGAATTATCTGATTGTTGATTATCGAATCTTTTTCTTTTTTAGTTTCACTTAATTCATATACTTCTCTCAATCTAAATAACAGAATTTGATTTACTTTTGAAAGTACTTTTCTTATTCTTTTTATAAATAGAACACTTTTGATGACCCAATTTTTTGTTTCTTTTGAGACTGTTAGAAAAAAGTTTGTTCTTCCCTTTAAAACTCTTAAAACTATAAAATATTTCTTTTTCAATTTTGTAATTTTTTTTTTGAGTTCTTTAAAAATGGGCTCAAAAAAAGAAGGTCTTTTTCGGGGAGAACCAAAAGGAAGTTCAGCTTCCATTCCCCAAACCGTTAAAAAACAAAAATCATCTTTTTTTTTTATTTTTTTCATTAGATCTCTATGAGAGGTTTGCGGCTTAGATCTGTGCCAAGGTTTCAGACAGAAAGGAAATAGGATTTTTA